AGTTTTCCTTAAAAAAAGATTCTATAAAAGCAATGATAAATAGATACGAATAGAGCAAGAAAAGAAGGAAATAAAAAAACACAGTATAGAAAAGATATCCAAAATAATATAGAAATCGCTAACCTACCCTTAGTTTTTCTTTCCTTAATTTAATTGAATTTCGTTTGATCAGGGCAAAGTTCCTTAAAAACCTCTGCCTTTTTTAAAATATCCTGAACAGTTCCTGTAGGCTGAGCACCTTTTTCAAGGAAATAGAGAATAGCGGGAACATTTAAATAAGTTTGATTCTTGATCGGATCATAAAAACCCACTTTCCGAAGATCTCTTCCTTCTCTTCGGGATCGAACATCAATTGCAACGATTCGATAGACGGCTCATCGGGATAGATGTAGATGAAAAACAACCCCCCCTAGAACCGTATAGGAAGTTTTCTCCTCGTACGGCTCGAGAAAAAATGATTCGAAGTTTTGTCTATTGATAAAATTAGATTAGAATTAAAATAAATAGAAAAGGAATCCGTAAAATAAATTATTCTATAATTTAACTCATAGTCATTTGTATTTAGCTTCCTTCCTGAAAAATAAAAAATCATTTGTACTCGTAACTCAAGTTTAATAATTCTCCAATATCTTAAATAAAAATCTTTAAGATATTTTTTTATTGAGTGGTCTTTAACCCCCCCTTTTTTTGTCTCGTTTAAAATCTATTTGGATTCTTTTATTCGGATCCGCGAGACAATTGAAGCGGTCTTTCCTTGTTCAGGGATCCTTTATCTTGGTTTTAAATCATTGGGTTTAGACATTACTTCGGTGCTTCTTAATCAAAATGGTAGCAACATACCCCTTTTGTGATTTCTTTCTATCAAAGAATCATACCGACGGTACGATTCGTGCGCGATACACTGTGGATCGAAAAAGTTTTAGCCGTTCCAACAAATTTTTTTGAATTGAAAATTTGCTCGAATCGGATCCTTTCGATTTCTATATCGAAGATATACTTACGAAGTTGTTCCAATTTATTGATTGGCATTAACCCTAGATCCTTGCCCCTGAGAAATTAATCAATACTTTCTACTCGAGCTCCGTCACGAACTATTTACATTACAACCCAATAAAAAAAAAAGAAGGGTTCTAGTAGAATAGAAAAAAGACGTCGAGCCAAGAGCACCTTCATTTCTATATAAAATGGTGGATGTAAGAATAAGAATCCACACCGGATCATGTCCTTCAAGTCGCACGTTGCTTTCTACCACATCGTTTTAAACGAAGTTTTACCATAACATTCCTCTAATTTGGAACCAGTATGGAATTGATTCAATTATGGAATCATGAATAGTCATTGGTTCAGTCGGTACAGAGACATAGTCATTTATTTTCTTAGCTACCCCCGTCCTTTTTGTACGAATGGAACATTTTTCTATAAATCTCTATCTCAAAAAAATATTTAACAGAAATATCCAGCAATCTAAATAGAGAAATAACATAACTAACATAAATCACACAAACGAATAAATTATATTTGACTCTGTCTCTTCAAGTGACTCAATAAGATAGACTGACCCATTGCAACTTCCCAAAACTTTCCAAAGATTCAATCCATAAGGAATCATTACAAATCTTGATACTTGAAAAAGTTTCTTACTTCTACATCATTATTTGAGTCAAGTTTTACAGTAAAGACTCCGTTTGATTATCATAAGAAAGAAAAATATCTGTTTCTTTTCGAATGGAATTGTCAATGATGTAAAGCAAATAAACTAAATAGATCGAACAAGAAAAAGAAATATCATTGTTAAATATTTAATTTAGGGACGCAAATTCTTTTTTACAAAAATAGAAAGACTATTATCACTGAATTAGGATAACAATACTTGTAGGCTAAGCACTTCCTCTTTTATATGTATTTTGTTTAACCTGAGGTTAAGTAATCTTTCTGCAACTGTGATCTATGTCCTATCCTATCTTATCTTTATATGGATCACAAAAGGGTTCAGTTACTTTTGTATATCATTTGAACTCGATTTAGTTCAGTTTGTGAAAAACTCAAATACGATTCCAAAAAGAATTATTCAAAAAAAAAAAAAGAAAGAGGAATAATATTCTATACCAAGATTAGACCTTGAAACATAACCTTGTTGAACAAAAAAGCAGTATTCGAATACAAGGTATATGCTCTGGGACGGAAGGATTCGAACCTCCGAATAGCGGGACCAAAACCCGTTGCCTTACCGCTTGGCTACGCCCCATTTCTATTTCTATAGGACACTCATACTAATAAAGAATAATATTGGTATTTAGTGTTCGTCAATTCCAGTCCAACTATCTAGAGAAAATCTTTATTATTTATAGAATTTATTATAGACTCGTTGCTAGGATTTTGACATGTGTATATCTATAATTCAACTGAATTTATTGATCATTACATACAATTCAATTAAGATATTGTATGAAAGTATGATTTCTTCTATTCTCCTTTGAGAATTGGAGGATTTTTGATTGAGCGGAAAAAGAAGGATTTTTTTGTCTACCTCACTTTCTTCATTTTTCCTTATATCAATAACTCAATCAAAATGCAATTATCTCGACGAAAAAAAATGTCTGTTATGCTTAATATCTTTAGTTTGATCTGTCTTAATTCTGCCCTTTATCCGAGTAGTCTTTTCTTCGCCAAATTGCCCGAAGCCTATGCTTTTTTGAATCCAATCGTAGATGTTATGCCAGTCATACCCCTGTTCTTTTTTCTTTTAGCCTTTGTTTGGCAAGCTGCTGTAAGTTTTCGATAAGATCTTTAATAGTATTCTAGAAAATTCATGATTTATTCGAGAAAAATTATAACAATTGATAAGATCAAATAAGTCTGACAGTATGAACCTTCGATTCAAACATTGAAATTCTCGGATAGCCGCGAGAAATCCGGCTCGCCCCATTTCGCTGTTTTAATCCTTTTTTCGGCGAAATGCCTTATTAGATTAGCATTAGCTTAGGATCGCTTACAGTATTTAATTGTGGGTATGAAAGTGATTTGTAGTAATCAAAGACTCTGATTACAAATTTCAACTTCATTTGAATTTCTGAACATTCTTTTCTATTTCTATAATTCATGGTGTCAAAATAGGATATGTGATATAAAAATGGAGGATCTATTATCTTTTCTCGTTTTTCTTTTTCAAAAAATGATCTTGGAGGTTGTGTAATGCTTACTCTCAAACTTTTCGTTTATACAGTAGTAATATTCTTTGTTTCTCTCTTCATCTTTGGATTCCTATCCAATGATCCAGGACGTAATCCTGGACGTGAAGAATAAAATAAAAATTGCGTTTTTCTTGCTTGATTTTACAATTTTCTTAAGATTTTATTTTAGCTATTCCACACGTTTAACTAGGAAAAAAAGAAAAAGGGGTTTGCAAAATTTGAAAGAAAAAAATAGAAAGTCATCAACGGAAACGGAAAGAGAGGGATTCGAACCCTCGGTACGAATAACTCGTACAACGGATTAGCAATCCGCCGCTTTCGTCCACTCAGCCATCTCTCCCAATTGAAAAAGATAATTACTATGTTACATTACACATCAAGTAAGGATTAAAGAAAGTATTTCTTTCACATTCTTTATCGTTATTATATAATTAGCAATTCCATTTAGATGCTCGAAAGATCCAAATAGAAAGATAAATAAAGAAGACCTTCTTGCTTTTATTTTGTTCGAAGTGCCCTTTTGGCCTGGCCCGGCCAATACCCAGCCGGGCCTTTTTTTGTTCCAACAAATTCCCTTTATTTTTTATTTATAGGCAAGATACTCTAAATAGCCAATTTGGTATCTGTGTAACAATTTCCGTTCTGGGGTTTACATATATTTATAATTTTTGTTATAATGGAAATTGAGAAGGATTTTTGATTCAAAAGAATCAATTAAGTATGTATCAATTTGTATTTTCTTATGTCATTAGTCAAACCAAATTTGAGATTCAAATCCAAGAATCGTTCATGAATTCTCAGTCAACAAATAGTTAATGATTCCAATTTGTCATAAATTTTGGTTTTTTTGAGTGAAAATATACATCTGATTTTTCAATAGAAAAGTGAGTGGAAGTTTTTTGGCATTGTGTGTTTTGAGATACTATACAATCAATCGAAGGAGTAGATCAAATACAATCAAAAGAGGAATAAGGGATTTCTTTTATAATTTTTATAAAAAGGATTAAAAAAGGGATGCAAGTACAATAAACTAAAGTTTAGTAATCCAACCCACAACCCAAAAGGGGAAATTTTTCTCCTGTTGTATATCGTTTTGGCGGCATGGCCGAGTGGTAAGGCGGGGGACTGCAAATCCTTTTTCCCCAGTTCAAATCCGGGTGCCGCCTCATCAACAAACGAATAAAAATCTCTTATTCTGTTCTGATGATATAACTCAATCAAATTTTCCCCAACAGAACAGAATAAGGGGACTGACTTGGTTGATTCTAAACATCCGTTCTGCGGATTTTGTAAAAGATTGGAAATCCTTGAATCCAAAATTCAAAGAAAGATTATAATGGTCGAAGCAAGACTTCCCGATTCCCTTCTACTACTAATGTAATGTCTCCTGGTTGGGTCTTGAATTACATTGTATAGCCGGCAGAGAATTCAACTCCTAGTTGGGGGAAGCCCTTTCTATATTGTAATCTACATATATAGACTCACGAGAATCTCTGAGTGTTGAGGCATTCAATCACTATTCGATTGAGATGGATAATTTCCTTTTTTATAGAAAATAAAAAGTGCAAAAAAAAAAAAAAAATCATTTTTTTTTGAAACCCCTTGTCAAGAGTATAATATACCCTTTAGAGAGACAATCCGGAAAGAGTACGGAATGGATTTATTTGATTGGTTCATCAATAGTGTTCGGCCAGAATCCCTTTTTGACTCTGAACCATTCATTATACTATTATTAGTGAGCAATAATGGAATAATTCTATCATAGAGATAAGGGACATAATTCACATGGATATAGTAAGTCTCGCTTGGGCTGCTTTAATGGTAGTCTTTACATTTTCCCTTTCACTCGTAGTATGGGGAAGAAGTGGACTTTAGAAGCACTCCTAATTTAGTTGAGAAATGAAAGGGTATCAATTGTTTTATAGATCGTTCTGCAACGCATTTTTGATTTGAATTGAAATCGTTTTCAAATAAAAAGATCTTCATTTCCAAATTCCATTGGATTGTAGTGGAGAAATGTATTCTATAACAGTAAAACAAGTATTTCAGATTCATCGGAATAAATAGATGTATCAAAGAAATAGAATTGGGTCCTACGTCGATTCCATATATGGATTAATAACTACATATATTGAAGATAGAAGCTAATATAGTAGACCAACTTTATTAGAAAGTCAAGTACAACTTTATACGCTACTATAACACTACTAGAGAGTATGGTAAGTAAGAAAGAAATTTCTTTCTTACTTACCATACTCTCGGATCTCATAGAATACCGCCGATTATAGCCCGTTGATTTCATTTAAGACGCTAAAATAGAATACTTTTCATTTGATTTCTTCAACTATTGATAAGAGTTCAGAAGTCAAGTTTCATTTAAAGTTATTAATCATTTTGACTTACTGTTTTTACGTAAATTATAAGTAGAAAGGCAGTAGGAACTAAAATGAACAGTGCAGTAGCAATAAATGCAAGAATATTTACTTCCATAATCTCATCGTTTTTTTTATTTCACAATAACTCGGGATTTAATCCCATAGAGATGATAAATCTTTCGCCTGTCAATTCAATGAATGCATTACCTATCGAGGATCTTGAATCGGATCAATATCATGAATAACAATATCTGAGCTATTAAATTAATTCGTCGTCGAGAATTGAATAGTATAACATACGAAGATCTTTTATCCATACCAAATCCAAGATTGGATTCCCGGACCAATCAAAAATTCCTTTACTTTATTTATTTTCTGTTCTTTCTTTTCTATAAACTACCTTAGGTCTTCCTTGTAAAACCATCAAATGAAGTATCATCTAATCACCCACCCCTTTCCATTAACTACAAAACCCCAACAAACAATACAAGCGAAGTGGAAAAAGAGAGGAATTAGGTTCTATATTTTAATGATCTAATTTTCTTTGGAAGAAAAAAAGTATGAGAAAGAAGAGTCGCAGGAGAAAAGATGGAATATTCTATCAACTTCACTATTTTAGGTATTCTCATTTTAGTTTCGGGTTTGTTATTTCTTCGACAGAATACTGAAAAAAAAAGAGGGTAAACCCCTTCGGAATTCAATTATACTCTCTGTCCCTTCTTTCACAGAAAACGGAGAGGCGAATTGATGTACTTATTGTATCCGTCGGGACTGACGGGGCTCGAACCCGCAACATCCGCCTTGACAGGGCGGTGCTCTTGCCTATTGAACTACAATCCCAGGGAAATAAGAAGAGATCTAGCAGAAAATTTGGATTCTTTTTTATTCTCTCGTATCAGGTATTTCGTAAGAGCAAGAGGGTTCTACCATCTGATAGTAGATTGGCGAATTGTTGGGCCGAGCTGGATTTGAACCAGCGTAGACATATTGTCAACGAATTTACAGTCCGTCCCCATTAACCACTCGGGCATCGACCCAACGCCTAATTCATTTTAGACGTTCCATAATAAACTTCCTTTCGTCTCCCAGGCAGGCTTGACAAATACATATCACTTGATATAAAATCCAAAGTCCCACTGAGTAGACTAATAGAAGAACTTGACAAATATGGATCACTTGATAGAAAATCCCACTCCTATAGTCTTGAGTCTTGGTATACCCCTAGAGGGACTTGAACCCTCGTTTTCTCCGTGAAAGAGAGAGGTCGTAACCACTGGACCATAGGGGCCTATGGCCACCTTTATTCATAAATCAACTAGAAATAATAGGTCCCGGGGGCGGCCACCTTTAGGAAATCAAAAAGCACTAGAAATACAATAGGTAATAAGGCCTAAGGCCACCTTAACTTAATATAACTCAAATCAAACTTCACCATTAAACTTACAACCTTAAAACTTGATTTCATTGGTCTTTCTCGTCTTTATCTCTCTCATTCATAAAGGGTTCTGCGTTGGATCCAAGATCCTTTACTCTGTAGTGGATTCAAGGTGCTTTACCAAAATATGATTTGGCCGCTCAAATTATATTGCGTCCTAAGCCATACTGTCAACTAACGACAGGACAGGAGGGCAATAAAAAAAGAGAGAAGACGGAAATATATATTAGGTATATCCGCACGTTAATAAATACAACATTCGTATAGTTTTCTGGTATTCAATATTCAAGTAGATTAGAATATCAATACTATTATACATTATTTATAATATAAGAAACTGAATCAGTTTTGATATTCTAAAAAAAATCCCAAAGCATAGTAAGCCTAAGTGGAAGAATTCTGTTTCTAGGACTGTTTTATCAATTCCGTTCCGCTTGCATCTCTTAAAATAAGTTCAGTATAAAGTTTTATTGGACCTATCTCATAGATTCCAGTCAAA